TATCTTTTTTTTTTTCTTTGATAAAGGGGTATTTTCATGGGTTTGCCTTGGTATCGTGTTCATACCGTCGTATTGAATGATCCCGGTCGGTTGCTTGCTGTCCATATAATGCATACAGCTCTAGTTTCTGGGTGGGCTGGTTCAATGGCTCTATACGAATTAGCCGTTTTTGATCCCTCTGACCCCGTTCTTGATCCAATGTGGAGACAGGGTATGTTTGTTATACCCTTCATGACTCGTTTAGGAATAACCAATTCATGGGGAGGTTGGAGTATCACAGGAGGAACTGTAACAAATCCGGGTATTTGGAGTTACGAGGGTGTGGCCGGGGCGCATATTGTGTTTTCTGGTTTGTGCTTTTTGGCAGCTATCTGGCATTGGGTGTATTGGGATCTAGAAATATTCCGTGATGAACGTACAGGAAAACCTTCTTTGGATTTGCCCAAGATTTTTGGAATTCATTTATTTCTATCAGGGTTAGCTTGCTTTGGGTTTGGTGCATTTCATGTAACGGGCTTGTATGGTCCTGGAATATGGGTGTCCGATCCTTACGGACTAACTGGAAAAGTACAATCTGTAAGTCCTGCGTGGGGCGTAGAAGGTTTTGATCCTTTTGTTCCGGGAGGCATAGCCTCTCATCATATTGCAGCAGGGACATTGGGCATATTAGCAGGCCTATTTCATCTTAGTGTTCGTCCGCCCCAACGCCTATACAAAGGGTTGCGTATGGGTAATATTGAAACTGTTCTTTCCAGTAGTATCGCTGCTGTCTTTTTTGCGGCTTTTGTTGTTGCCGGAACTATGTGGTATGGTTCGGCAACTACCCCCATCGAATTATTCGGTCCCACCCGTTATCAATGGGATCAGGGATACTTCCAGCAAGAAATCTATCGAAGGGTTGGTGCCGGACTAGCTGAAAATCAGAGTTTATCAGAAGCCTGGTCTAAAATTCCTGAAAAATTAGCTTTTTATGATTACATCGGCAATAATCCCGCAAAGGGGGGATTATTCAGAGCGGGCTCAATGGATAACGGGGACGGAATAGCTGTTGGATGGTTAGGGCACCCTATCTTTAGAGATAAAGAGGGGCGTGAGCTTTTTGTACGTCGTATGCCTACTTTTTTTGAAACATTTCCGGTAGTTTTGGTAGATGGAGACGGAATTGTGAGAGCCGATGTTCCTTTTCGAAGGGCGGAATCGAAGTATAGTGTTGAGCAAGTAGGGGTAACTGTTGAGTTCTATGGTGGCGAACTTAACGGAGTCAGTTATAGTGATCCTGCAACTGTGAAAAAATATGCTAGACGCGCTCAATTAGGTGAAATTTTTGAATTAGATCGTGCTACTTTGAAATCTGATGGTGTTTTTCGTAGTAGTCCGAGGGGTTGGTTCACTTTTGGGCATGCTTCGTTTGCTTTGCTCTTCTTTTTCGGACACATTTGGCATGGTGCTAGAACCTTGTTCAGAGATGTTTTTGCGGGGATTGATCCAGATTTGGATGCTCAAGTAGAATTTGGAGCATTCCAAAAACTTGGGGATCCAACTACAAGGAGACAGGTAATCTGATAAACATTGATCTGATATGGTATCTTTCGCTTCTATTGGATTTTTTTTGATTTCACTTTCTACATAGATTACCAGATAAATTTTGCTGGATTTAAATCGCCCTTTTCTTTGACTCTTGTCTTTATCTGGGAGATGCTCCCAAATGAACAGGTGTGGAAGCTATAATTGTAAACCACGATCGAATTTATGGAAGCATTGGTTTATACATTCCTCTTAGTCTCGACTCTAGGAATCATTTTTTTCGCTATCTTTTTTCGAGAACCGCCTAAGGTTCCGACTAAAAAATGATTTTTGATTATCTCAATTATAGTTAAAGTATAATGTTACTTTAGAAATACTAATGAATTAATGCATTAAAGTCAAGTAATGAGCCGCCCAACACGGGCGGCTCATTACTTGACTTTAATTAGTCCCCATGTTCTTCAAATGGATCTCTTAGTTGTTGAGAGGGTTGCCCAAAAGCGGTATATAAGGCGTACCCGGTAAAACTTACAAGTAAACCAGATATAAAGATGGCGACTAGGGTTGCTATTTCCATTATTATAAAATTTCAAGACCACAATGGATCTATAATAAGATCGGTTATTTACAACGGTATGATTTACAAAGTCAATAAAATTCAATCAATGCAATAGGATTTATGGCTACACAAACCGTTGAGAATAATTCGAGATCTGGTCCAAGACCAAGACAGACTGGTCTAGGAAGTTTATTGAAACCGTTGAATTCGGAATATGGTAAAGTAGCGCCCGGATGGGGAACTACCCCGTTGATGGGTGTCGCAATGGCTCTCTTCGCGGTATTCCTATCTATTATTTTGGAGATTTATAACTCTTCCGTTTTACTGGATGGAATTTCAATGAATTAGGTTCATAGGAATTGCGAAGTACTGTCTTTTCAATCCAAAGTGAATCACTTAGGACTAGGATTTTTAGGTCATTCCGGCAGTTTGACCGTGAAATTCCTTTGTTTCGGTATTTCCGGAATATGAGTGTGTGACTTGTTATAATTGATCCTATTGATAGTACAGAGAATGGGTCTGTCATCTTGAGAGAGATGGGTTTTGCCTCGTCGGATATTCATTCTAGTATCTGGAGCACGGAATATATGGAATGAAATAGATCAAGAAAAGAAATATTTAAACTATGATTCATACCTACTATTCAGTCAGACCTCGCGACCGGACTCAAAAAATTTCAAAGATTTATTTTCTAATTATTCTTAAATTTTTTGTTTGCTTATTTTGACCAACGGACAAATGTTTCTATGGATTTAGAGTCATTTCATCTATTCATTGAATAAGTGATGATCAAAAGGTTTTTACTCAGATAACCCTTGGGCTTAGCTTAGGGACTTTATTCAATCATCGTGGTTCTAGTATGAATCTTAGGTTTCAATCGAATCATAGGGTCTCAACAAGAGAATTCCTAGC